TCGCGAATACGGTCCAAGTAATAAATGCCCAAATTTCTTTTGGGTCCCAATTCCAATATGAACCCCATGCTTCATTAGCCCATACGGCTCCCGAAAGAATCCCTATGGTTAAAAAGATAAAACCTATACTAATGACACGATAACCCCAGCGATCCAATTGTTGAATCAACTGGGACCTGTAATAATTTTTAGCAGAAAAAAAATAAGTATTTCCAAAAAAATTGTTTGTTTTATTCATGTATTGAATTTGACCAAAAGAAAAAGATTCATTGAAATTCAATACATGGTTTTTATTATAAAAAGGTCTTATGTCTTTTCGAAATGTAATGACTAAAAGTGCTACTGATAATAATGATCCGCATAAAAGAGCTGCATACCCCAATACCATCATACTTACGTGCATTATTAACCACTCAGATTGGAGAGCAGGTACTAATATTTCGGATTGATGTATTTCAGTTAAAAGACCTGAAGTAGCAAAGCCTTGTGTAAAAAGAACACTTGGTGCCGTTATTGTACTTAAATCATTTTTCTTTTTTTTTAAATACGGAACAATATGAATAATGGAGAAACTCCATGAAAGAAAGATTAATGATTCATATAAATTACTTAATGGAAAATGTCCCGAATAAATCCAACGAGTTACTAATAATCCTGTTATACATAAAAAAGCCGCGATCATGCCCCTTTTTGACGAATCAGATAGTTTTACGATTTCATCGACTAATAAGGTTATTAAATGAATTGTAATTACAATTGAAACAATCGAAAAGGAAATATGAGTTAATATATGCTCTAAAGTTAAAAATATCATAAAAATTTTTAAATTTTAAAAAAGTAAAGGGGGTCCCTTAATTACGAAGGGAAAATAAGTAATTGAATTTATTATAGAATTTATTTTATTTTTTTTTAGAAGAGGGCATGCCGCTACTCGGACTCGAACCGAGATGCTCTAGCACTGCTTCCTAAGAGCAGCGTGTCTACCAATTTCACCATAGCGGCTTGCTCAAACTTATAATAGCGTATTTCTATTCAATAGTCGAGACTAAAAAAGTTAATTTAATAGAATATTTTTGAAGAAAGAATCAAATTGATGAATAAAAATGAATCTTTAAATTACTATTCATTTTTTTTTCACTTCGGCCTTTCGTGAAGTTTATCCTCGTCGGCAATTGACCTATTATAACTAACTAGTTCTACCCCCGGATAGGGGGATAGAACTTAAAAAAAGTCTTTTTTTTTTTTTTTTACGAATTTAATAATAAAAAATTAGCATTCTGCAAATCATAAGACCCAAATGCAAAAAGAATTTCATATTGATTAGTTCAAAAGAATAGGCGATGGAGTCTACATATAAAATTCGACAACTTTTTGAGTCACGTAAATTTAGATTCTCGCAATTTTTTATTACTTATTTGTTTGTTGAACAAAAAAACTTTTTGACTGCCCGGTGGAAAGAGATTTACCCAAGGAAAAGGCTTTTAAAGCCGCCCAATATCCTTTTTTTTTCCAACTATTTTTACGAATGCGTTTTTTTGATATAGAAGTACGTTTTTTTGGAACTGCCATTTGAAAATTAAGAGATTACTCCTTATTCTATTGGATGTGAAAGACATCTATTGTTCAAAAGAAGTGGTTTTTTGCTATGTCATTATTGATTTTTTTTAAGAGAATTCTCTTAAAAAAAATCATAAAAAATAGTATTCGAAATAGAATAAAACATTCTTCAAACTAAAATCAAAAATATATATGATATGTCATCATGTGATTTGTTAATTGATCAAGATCCAGAAAAAAATACACTGAATTGTAATTTACAAATTCTAATGAAATTAGTAATTATACATAACATAGCTTTATAAACAATATTTTTAGTAAATTTTTCTTTAGTTTCTAAAATTGAAAATAAAGCGGCGTGTAGTAGATTCCTTCCTATAAATCCTAATAAATGTATTTTATTGAGATAGAAATTAATTAATCAATTTCAGAATGAACTAGTTAATTATTTTGAATAAATGAAATAATAAAGAAAAAAGGGAGTTATTATTTCATTAAGCTAACTTAGTTCATACTATGATTTATATCAAAATTCAATATTTTGTTTTTAGTGTTTTATTTCTGCTTGTGCTGTATTGATCTAAATTATTGTAAGAGTAATAATAATTGGAATTTTCAACATCTTCCTAAAAAGTTTAGTAAATAACTAATATTTTATACTAGTAAATTGTAAATTAGTAATATTATTTTACCAATTGTGCCTTCTTAATTTAAATCTTTGACGTATTTAAGAAAGACACATAATAAGTAAGAATAAAAAATTAGATTTTAGTTAGTTTCAATTAATGCATATCTTTATTTTTTTATTAACCCTTTCCAATTTTAAAAAGATAAAAGGCCCGGTAATTGGAAAACAATTCAGAATAAAAACTTTTTTATTTTTATGGAACATACATATGAATATGCCTGGATAATACCTTTTGTTCCACTTCCAGTTCCTGTA